TCAAAAAGGGGGGTTCCTCCTTTTATCGTTGTATGTGAAAGACATGTATTCTTCAAAATAGATCGTTCTTTTTAGTTATTATCTATACTTATTTCGTGTATGTGGATAATTTTTTTAATATACTCTTTTTAATATACATTGTTTTTTTACTTTAACATATAAATATATAATAAACATACAAATATATATAATACAAATATATTTATATATACATGTATATGTGATATATATATATCACATATACGTATGCGCGCACATCACACATCACATATATAAATGACATGAGGGAAAAAAAATGGAAGAAAATAAGGGAAAATAAAAATTGATTAAGTCCAGAGTGCTATGTCCATAATTCAAAGTAAGGAGTATCATAAGATTTCTGATAAACATAAGTTTTTTTTATTGGGTTTCAATCCAATCAATCAGTTACACAACAAGTTAGGTAATTACTCCCTTCCCAAAATGAACTAGAATACCTAGGTATTTTTTTTAATTCGAATATAGATACTATGATCCATATTTGAATAAAAAAAGTACTCTTTTTTTGGTCTAACTCTTTTTCCTTACTATATATAGTATACTATATAATATATTTATTATACTATTATAGTATAATAAATATGTTTATTAATCACAAAAAAAAATCAGAATAATTAAGAATCTCAATATTTGACTTTTTTTCATATCTTTTTTTTTTTTTCTTTTATTATTGTTCCTTTCTAAAAGGATAAAAAAGATAAGAATTGGTGAATCGAGAACAATTTGTAATTATAAGAAAAAAGAGTTTCTTTTCTTATGGAACATACATATCAATATGCGTGGATAATACCTTTTCTTCCACTTCCAGTTACTATGTCAATAGGATTTGGACTTCTACTTATTCCGACAGCAACAAAAAATATTCGTCGCATGTGGGCTTTTCCTAGTGTTTTACTCTTAAGTATAGCTATGGTGTTTTCAGCCAATCTGTCTATTCAACAAATAAATGGAAGTTTTATCTATCAATATCTATGGTCTTGGACCATCAATAATGATTTTTCCTTAGAGTTTGGATACTTGATCGATCCACTTACTTCTATTATGTCAATACTAATTACTACTGTTGGAATCATGGTTCTTATTTATAGTGACAAGTATATGTATCACGATCAAGGATATTTGAGATTTTTTGCTTATATGAGTTTTTTTAATACTTCTATGCTGGGATTAGTTACTAGTTCAAATTTGATACAAATTTATATTTTTTGGGAACTTGTGGGAATGTGTTCTTATTTATTAATAGGGTTTTGGTTCACACGACCAATTGCAGCAAGTGCTTGTCAAAAAGCTTTTGTAACTAATCGTGTAGGGGATTTTGGTTTATTGTTAGGAATCTTAGGTTTTTATTGGATAACAGGTAGTTTAGAATTTCGGTATTTGCTCGAAATAACTAATAACTTAATCCAAAATAATGGGGTCAATTCTTTATTTGCTACCTTGTGTGCTTCTTTATTATTCGTCGGTGCAGTTGCTAAATCCGCACAATTCCCCCTTCACGTATGGTTACCTGATGCTATGGAAGGACCCACTCCTATTTCGGCTCTTATACACGCTGCTACTATGGTAGCAGCAGGAATTTTTCTTGTAGCTCGGCTTCTTCCTCTTTTCATAGTCATACCTTATATAATGAATTTCATTTCTTTAATAGGTGTAATAACACTATTATTAGGGGCTACTTTGGCCCTTGCTCAAAGAGACATTAAAAAAAGCTTAGCCTATTCCACAATGTCTCAATTGGGTTATATTATGTTAGCTCTAGGTATAGGTTCTTATCGAGCTGCTTTATTCCATTTGATCACTCATGCCTATTCAAAAGCTTTATTGTTTTTGGGATCCGGATCTATTATTCATTCAATGGAACCTATTGTTGGATATTCACCAGATAAAAGTCAGAATATGGTTCTTATGGGTGGTTTAACAAGATATGTTCCAATTACAAGAACTACTTTTTTATTGGGTACACTTTCTCTTTGTGGTATTCCACCTCTTGCTTGTTTTTGGTCCAAAGATGACATTCTTAATGATAGTTGGTTGTATTCACCAATTTTCGCAGTAATAGCTTATTTCACAGCAGGATTAACCGCATTTTATATGTTTCGGGTATATTTACTTACCTTTGATGGGTATTTCCGCGTTCATTTTCAAAATTACAGTAGCACAAAAAATGGTTCCTTCTATTCCATATCTCTATGGGGAAAAGGAACTCCAAGAGGAGTCAATCCAAATTTACTTTTATCAACAATGAATAAAAAGGTTTCTTTTTTTGCAAAAGAAAGATCAAAAATTGATAATAATGTAAGAAATAGGATACGATACTTTAGTACTTACTTTGGAAATAAATACACTTCCATGTATCCTCACGAATCGGACAATACTATGCTATTTCCTCTTCTTGTATTAGTACTATTTACTTTGTTGGTTGGATCAATAGGAATTTCTTTTGATCAAGGAGTAATAGATTTTGATATATTATCGAAGTGGTTAACCCCATCAACAAATCTTTTACATTCAAGTTCTAATTATTCTGTAAATTTGAATGAATTTTTTACAAATGCAATTTTTTCGGTAAGTATAGCAATTTTCGGACTATTCATAGCATATATTTTATAT